GCTAGCGTAGCTTAACGCAAAGCATAACACTGAAGATGTTAAGATGGGCCCTAAGAAGCTCCGCATGCACAAAGGCATGGTCCTGACCTTATTATCAGCTCTAGCCCAACTTACACATGCAAGTCTCCGCAATCCCGTGAGTATGCCCTCAATCCCCCGCCCGGGGACAAGGAGCGGGCATCAGGCACAAATTTTAGCCCAAGACGCCTAGCCAAGCCACACCCCCAAGGGAATTCAGCAGTGATAAACATTAAGCCATAAGTGAAAACTTGACTCAGTCAGGGTTAAGAGGGCCGGTAAAACTCGTGCCAGCCACCGCGGTTAAACGAGAGGCCCTAGTTGATATTATTACGGCGTAAAGGGTGGTTAAGGAAGAAAGCAATAATAAAGCCAAATGGCCCTTTGGCCGTCATACGCTTCTAGGTGTCCGAAGCCCAACCCCACGAAAGTAGCTTTAATACAATCCACCTGACCCCACGAAAGCTGAGAAACAAACTGGGATTAGATACCCCACTATGCTCAGCCATAAACCCAGACGTCGGACTACAATTAGACGTCCGCCAGGGTACTACGAGCATTAGCTTGAAACCCAAAGGACCTGACGGTGCCTTAGACCCCCCTAGAGGAGCCTGTTCTAGAACCGATAACCCCCGTTAAACCTCACCACTTCTAGCCATCCCAGCCTATATACCGCCGTCGCCAGCTTACCCTGTGAAGGCGATAAAAGTAAGCAAAATGGGCACAGCCCAGAACGTCAGGTCGAGGTGTAGCGCACGAAGCGGGAAGAAATGGGCTACATTTTCTACCACAGAACACTACGGACATGCAACATGAAATAGTGCTTGAAGGAGGATTTAGTAGTAAAAAGGAAGCAGAGTGTCCTTTTGAACCCGGCTCTAAGGCGCGTACACACCGCCCGTCACTCTCCCCTGTCAACACGCATTAAAAATATATAATATAAAAGCACTGACAAGGGGAGGCAAGTCGTAACATGGTAAGTGTACCGGAAGGTGCACTTGGATTAAACCCAGGGTGTGGCTGAGTTAGTTAAGCATCTCACTTACACCGAGAAGACATCCATGCAAATTGGATTACCCTGAGCCAAACAGCTAGCTTAATCACTAATTTTAACCCAACAATGTTTATAAAAAAACATGACCCACCCCTAAAAATTAAACCATTTTTTTACCTGAGTATGGGAGACAGAAAAGGTTCACCCAAAGCAATAGAGAAAGTACCGCAAGGGAAAGCTGAAAGAGAAATGAAACAACCCATATAAGCACTAAAAAACAAAGATTAAATCTTGTACCTTTTGCATCATGATTTAGTAAGTACACTCAAGCAAAGAGACCTTTAGTTTGTAACCCCGAAACCAGGTGAGCTACCCCGAGACAGCCTATATAAATTAGGGCTAACCCGTCTCTGTGGCAAAAGAGTGGGAAGAGCTCCGGGTAGAAGTGACAGACCTACCGAACCTGGTGATAGCTGGTTGCCTGAGAAATGGATAGAAGTTCAGCCCCGCATACCCCAGACCAAGACCCTAAACTTTAAGGTAATTTTAAGGGAGACGTACGGGAGTTAGTTAAAGGGGGTACAGCCCCTCTAACAAAGGATACAACCTTGCCAGGAGGATAAAGATCATAATATTTAAAACAAACTGTTTTAGTGGGCCTAAAAGCAGCCATCTAAACAGAAAGCGTTAAAGCTCAAACAGAATGAAGTTTATTATACCGATAAAAAATCTTATTCCCCTAAAGATATCAGGCCATCCCATGCTCGCATGGGAGAAATTATGCTAAAATGAGTAACAAGAAGACCTGTTCTTCTCCAAGCACAAGTGTAAAACCAGATCGGACAAGCCACTGGAAAATAACGAACTCAACCCCAAGAGAGTACTGTGAACAATATAGTAACCAAGAAAAACTCACAACCAAATAATCGTTAACCCCACACTGGAGTGCTATTTTTAAAGGAAAGACTAAAAGAAAGGGAAGGAACTCGGCAAACACAAGCCTCGCCTGTTTACCAAAAACATCGCCTCCTGCAACTAGATTAAGTATAGGAGGTCCAGCCTGCCCAGTGACTACGGGTTCAACGGCCGCGGTATTTTGACCGTGCAAAGGTAGCGCAATCACTTGTCTTTTAAATAGAGACCTGTATGAATGGCTAAACGAGGGCTTAACTGTCTCCCCCTTCCAGTCAGTGAAATTGATCTATCCGTGCAGAAGCGGGTATAATAATACAAGACGAGAAGACCCTTTGGAGCTTAAGGTACAAAATTTAACCACGTTAAACAACTAAACAAAAAGCAAAAACTTAGTGGAACATAATATTTTACCTTCGGTTGGGGCGACCGCGGAGGAAAAACTAGCCTCCGAGTGGAATGGGATAAATTCCTAAAACCAAGAGAAACATCTCTAAGCCGCAGAACATCTGACCAATAATGATCCGGCCTTATGGCCGATCAACGAACCAAGTTACCCTAGGGATAACAGCGCAATCCTCTCCCAGAGTCCATATCGACGAGGGGGTTTACGACCTCGATGTTGGATCAGGACATCCTAATGGTGCAGCCGCTATTAAGGGTTCGTTTGTTCAACGATTAAAGTCCTACGTGATCTGAGTTCAGACCGGAGTAATCCAGGTCAGTTTCTATCTGTAAAGCTACTTTTCCTAGTACGAAAGGATCGGAAAAGAGGGGCCCATACTTAAAGCACGCCCCACCCCTAATTAATGAAAACAAATAAATTAGATAAAGGGAGGGCCTAAACCCTGCCGCCCAAAATAAGGGCATACTGGGGTGGCAGAGCATGGTAAATTGCGAAAGGCCTAAGCCCTTTACACCAGAGGTTCAAATCCTCTTCCCAGTTTATGTTAAACACTTTGATAAACCACCTAATTAACCCCCTAGCCTACATCGTGCCAGTCCTACTAGCAGTAGCCTTCCTAACATTACTTGAACGAAAAGTCCTAGGATATATGCAGCTGCGAAAAGGTCCCAACGTAGTGGGGCCTTACGGGCTGCTACAACCCATCGCCGACGGGGTAAAGCTCTTTATTAAAGAACCCGTCCGACCCTCCACATCATCCCCCTTTTTATTTTTAGCAACCCCCATCCTTGCGCTAACCCTCGCCATAACGCTATGAGCGCCTATACCAATACCCTACCCCATCATTGATTTAAACCTAGGAGTTCTATTTATTTTAGCCCTCTCAAGCTTAGCAGTATATTCTATTCTGGGATCAGGATGGGCATCAAATTCAAAATATGCACTAATTGGGGCCCTTCGAGCAGTAGCTCAAACAATCTCATATGAAGTAAGCCTAGGACTTATTCTTCTCTCAGTTATTATCTTCTCAGGCGGCTATACTCTCCAAACCTTTAACACAGCCCAAGAAAGCATTTGGCTACTAGCCCCGGCATGACCTCTAGCAGCCATATGATATATTTCAACCCTAGCCGAAACAAACCGAGCACCATTTGACCTAACAGAAGGTGAATCAGAGCTAGTATCTGGTTTCAATGTGGAATATGCCGGAGGGCCATTTGCCCTGTTTTTCCTAGCCGAGTACGCTAACATTCTCATAATGAACACCTTGTCAGCCGTGTTATTCTTAGGATCTTCTCACTTCCCCAACATACCTGAATTAACAACAGTCACCCTTATGATTAAAGCCGCATTCCTGTCAATCGTATTTCTATGAGTCCGGGCCTCCTACCCCCGATTCCGGTACGACCAACTTATGCACCTCGTATGAAAAAATTTCCTGCCATTAACACTAGCACTTGTACTGTGACATGTAGCCCTACCAATTGCACTAGCAGGCCTTCCACCACAACTCTAGTTTAGGAACTGTGCCCGAATGCCTAGGGACCACTTTGATAGAGTGGCTTATAGGGGTTAAAATCCCCTCGGTTCTTAGAAAGAAGGGGGTCGAACCCATGCCCAAAATCAAAACTCTTAGTGCTTCCTCTACACCACTTTCTAAGATGGGGTCAGCTAATTAAGCTTTCGGGCCCATACCCCGGACATGACGGTTAAAGTCCCCTCCTCCATCAATGAATCCCTACGTACTTGTAACCCTCTTATCCAGCCTGGGATTAGGCACCACCTTAACTTTTGCTAGCTCCCATTGACTATTAGCCTGAATAGGGTTAGAAATTAATACCCTAGCAATTGTACCACTAATAGCGCAACATCACCACCCACGGGCAGTAGAAGCTACTACAAAATACTTCCTGACTCAGGCAACCGCAGCAGCAATAATCCTGTTTGCAAGTACAACAAATGCATGAATCACAGGAGAATGGGACATAAACAATATGTCGAGCCCAGTTGCCAGCACTATAGTTATTACGGCCTTAGCACTTAAAATTGGACTTGCACCAATACACTTCTGGATACCAGAAGTTCTACAAGGCTTAGACCTGCTCACCGGCCTAATCCTATCCACTTGACAAAAGCTGGCCCCCCTAGCCCTTATTATCCAAACATCTCAAGCCATCGACCCACTTTTATTGACCTCTTTAGGACTTATGTCCACACTAGTTGGAGGATGGGGTGGATTAAATCAAACCCAACTACGAAAAATCTTAGCCTATTCCTCTATTGCCCACATAGGGTGAATAATTATTGTACTACAATATGCCCCCCAACTCACGCTCCTTGCATTAGGGACCTATATCTTCATAACCTCCGCAGCATTTCTCACACTTAAAATATCCTCCACCACAAAAATTAATACCCTCGCGATAGCCTGATCAAATAGCCCAATTCTGACGGCAACCACTGCCCTTGTTTTACTATCACTAGGTGGACTACCACCACTAACAGGGTTCATGCCAAAATGATTAATTCTTCAAGAAATAGCAAAACAGGGCCTACCAACCACCGCCACAATTATAGCCCTCGCAGCCCTACTCAGTCTTTACTTCTACCTCCGACTATGTTATGCAATAACACTGACAATTTCCCCAAATACAACCAACTCAACAACCCCCTGACGAGTAAAAACAACTCAAGCCTCCCTACCCCTAACTATTTCAACCACCATTGCACTAGGTCTTCTACCTGTGACTCCGGCTATTTTAATACTGGCCACCTAAGGGACTTAGGATAGCATCTAGACCAAGAGCCTTCAAAGCTCTAAGCAGAAGTGAGAATCTTCTAGTCCCTGGATAAGACCTACAAGAGTCTATCTTGCATTTTCTGATTGCAAATCAAATGTTTTTGTTAAACTAAGGCCTTACTAGATGGGAAGGCCTCGATCCTACAAACTCTTAGTTAACAGCTAAGCGCTCAAGCCAGCGAGCATCCATCTACTTTTCCCGCCGTTAGCCTAAAAGGCGGGAAAAGCCCCGGCAGAATATTATTCTACGTCTCTGGATTTGCAATCCAACATGTTTCTTCACCACGGGGCTGGTGATAGGGAGAGGACTTAAACCTCTGTCTTCGGGGCTACAACCCACCGCCTGGATGCTCGGCTACCCTACCTGTGGCAATTACACGCTGATTTTTTTCTACAAACCACAAAGACATTGGTACCCTTTATCTTGTATTTGGTGCCTGGGCCGGAATAGTGGGAACTGCTTTAAGCCTTCTTATTCGAGCCGAACTTAGTCAACCCGGATCACTTCTAGGCGATGATCAAATTTATAATGTCATCGTTACTGCCCACGCCTTTGTAATAATTTTCTTTATAGTAATACCAATTCTCATTGGGGGATTTGGAAATTGACTTGTACCACTAATGATCGGAGCACCTGACATGGCATTCCCACGAATAAATAATATAAGCTTCTGACTTCTTCCCCCATCATTCCTCCTACTACTAGCCTCTTCTGGCGTTGAAGCCGGAGCGGGGACGGGATGAACAGTCTACCCCCCACTCGCAGGCAATCTTGCCCACGCAGGAGCATCCGTAGACCTTACAATTTTTTCACTTCACTTAGCAGGTGTTTCATCAATTCTGGGAGCAATTAACTTTATTACTACCACTATTAATATGAAACCCCCAGCTATCTCCCAATATCAAACGCCTCTCTTCGTGTGAGCTGTACTTGTGACAGCTGTACTCTTACTTCTATCCCTCCCAGTCCTGGCCGCCGGAATTACAATACTCCTTACAGACCGAAATCTTAACACTACATTCTTCGACCCAGCAGGGGGAGGGGACCCAATCCTATACCAACACCTATTCTGATTCTTCGGTCACCCCGAGGTATATATTCTTATTTTACCCGGATTCGGGATCATTTCACATGTTGTAGCCTACTACGCTGGTAAAAAAGAACCATTCGGTTATATAGGAATAGTTTGAGCTATGATAGCCATCGGCCTCCTTGGTTTTATTGTCTGAGCCCACCACATGTTTACTGTCGGAATAGACGTAGACACCCGCGCCTACTTCACATCTGCAACAATAATTATTGCCATCCCAACCGGTGTAAAAGTATTTAGCTGACTCGCCACACTGCACGGCGGCTCAATTAAATGAGACACACCCCTGCTGTGGGCCCTGGGGTTCATTTTCCTTTTCACAGTGGGTGGACTAACAGGAATTGTGTTAGCCAATTCATCATTAGATATTGTACTTCACGACACATACTACGTAGTTGCACATTTCCACTATGTATTGTCAATAGGTGCCGTATTTGCCATTATAGCAGCCTTTGTTCATTGATTCCCACTATTCTCAGGATATACCCTAAATGACACCTGAACAAAAATCCACTTTGGTGTAATATTTATTGGTGTAAATCTAACATTCTTCCCCCAACATTTCCTAGGCCTAGCCGGAATGCCACGACGATATTCTGATTACCCTGACGCCTATGCCCTGTGAAATACAGTGTCATCTATCGGGTCCCTAATCTCCCTAGTTGCAGTAATTATATTCCTATTTATCCTCTGAGAAGCCTTTGCCGCTAAACGGGAAGTCTCCTCAGTAGAGCTAACCATAACAAACGTAGAATGACTTCACGGCTGCCCTCCACCATACCACACATTTGAAGAGCCAGCATTTGTTCGAGTTCAATCAAACTAACGAGAAAGGGAGGAATTGAACCCCCATGTACTGGTTTCAAGCCAGTCACATAACCACTCTGTCACTTTCTTCTAAAGACATTAGTAAAATGCAAATTACACCACCTTGTCAAGGTGGTATTACAGGTTAAATCCCTGTATGTTTTAAGCCTCAGGCTTAATGGCACATCCCACACAACTAGGATTCCAAGACGCGGCATCACCCGTTATAGAAGAACTTCTCCACTTCCATGACCACGCCCTAATAATTGTGTTTTTAATTAGCACTTTAGTATTATACATTATTATTGCAATAGTTTCTACCAAACTTACCAACAAGTACATCCTAGACTCCCAAGAAATCGAAATTGTTTGAACCGTTTTACCAGCTGTAATCCTAGTTTTGATTGCTCTACCCTCCCTTCGAATTCTATACCTTATAGACGAAATTAATGATCCCCACCTAACAATTAAAGCCATAGGACACCAGTGATACTGAAGCTACGAATACACGGACTATGAAGACCTGGGCTTTGACTCCTACATAATCCCAACCCAAGACCTCACACCAGGTCAATTCCGATTACTAGAGACTGACCACCGAATAGTGGTCCCGATAGAGTCACCAATTCGTGTGTTAGTATCTGCTGAAGACGTACTTCATTCTTGAGCCGTACCATCTCTTGGTGTAAAAATGGACGCAGTACCCGGACGACTAAATCAGACTGCCTTCATTGCCTCACGTCCAGGAGTGTTCTATGGACAATGTTCTGAAATCTGTGGGGCCAATCACAGCTTTATACCAATTGTAGTTGAAGCCGTCCCACTAGAACACTTTGAAAGCTGATCCTCACTAATACTAGAAGACGCCTCACTAGAAAGCTAATTATTGGACAAAGCGTTGGCCTTTTAAGCCAAAGTTTGGTGACTACCGACCACCTCTAGTGAAATGCCCCAATTAAACCCCAGCCCCTGATTCGCCATTCTAGTATTTTCATGAATCATCTTTCTTACTGTCATCCCAACTAAAATCTTAAATCACACAACACCCAACGAACCCGCCCCAATAAGCGAAGAAAAACACAAAACTGAGCCTTGAGACTGACCATGATAATGAGCTTTTTTGACCAATTTGCAAGCCCCTCCTTCCTAGGCGTCCCCCTTATTGCCGTTGCAATCGCACTACCGTGAATTTTATTCCCAACTCCGCCATCTCGATGACTAAACAATCGACTTATCACCCTTCAAACTTGGTTCATTAACCGTTTCACTAACCAACTTTTACTGCCTCTAAATGTAGGAGGACATAAATGGGCCTTGTTATTTGCCTCCCTAATAGTATTCCTTATTACTATTAATATGCTTGGCCTTCTCCCATACACCTTTACACCCACTACTCAACTCTCACTAAACATAGGATTTGCTGTACCGCTGTGACTTGCTACAGTAATTATTGGCATGCGAAATCAGCCAACAGTAGCCCTCGGCCATCTTCTGCCAGAAGGAACTCCCGTACCGCTAATTCCAGTACTAATCATCATCGAGACAATTAGCCTTTTCATTCGACCCCTAGCCCTTGGGGTACGACTTACAGCTAATTTAACTGCAGGTCACCTACTAATTCAACTTATTGCTACAGCAGTATTTGTATTATTACCCATGATGCCGACAGTAGCAATTTTAACAGCCGCTGTCCTGTTTCTCCTAACACTTCTAGAAGTTGCAGTCGCAATAATCCAAGCCTATGTATTTGTACTTCTGCTAAGCCTCTACCTACAAGAAAACGTTTAATGGCACACCAAGCACATGCATTTCATATGGTTGATCCTAGCCCATGACCACTAACCGGAGCCGTAGGCGCCCTATTAATAACATCCGGCCTAGCAATCTGGTTTCACTTCCACTCAACAACATTAATAACCCTTGGACTAATTCTCCTGCTTCTTACAATGTTTCAATGATGGCGTGATATTATCCGAGAAGGAACCTTCCAAGGACACCACACGCCACCAGTACAAAAAGGACTACGTTACGGTATAATCCTATTCATCACCTCAGAAGTATTCTTTTTCCTTGGATTTTTCTGAGCTTTCTATCACTCAAGCCTAGCACCAACCCCCGAGCTTGGAGGGTGCTGGCCACCAACAGGAATTACTACGCTAGACCCATTTGAAGTCCCCCTCCTTAATACAGCAGTTCTGTTAGCATCTGGTGTAACAGTCACATGAGCCCACCACAGCATTATAGAGGGGGAACGGAAACAAACTATTCAATCCCTTGGACTTACAATCCTTCTAGGACTATACTTCACCGCGCTACAGGCCATAGAATACTATGAAGCCCCCTTCACAATCGCAGATGGCGTGTACGGATCCACATTCTTCGTAGCTACAGGATTCCATGGACTTCATGTAATTATTGGGTCAACATTCTTGGCCGTTTGCCTCCTTCGCCAAATCCAATACCACTTTACATCTGAACACCACTTCGGCTTCGAAGCCGCTGCCTGATACTGACACTTTGTCGACGTAGTCTGACTATTCCTCTACGTATCCATCTACTGATGAGGCTCATATCTTTCTAGTATTCAAATTAGTACAAGTGACTTCCAATCATTTAGTCTTGGTTAAACCCCAGGGAAAGATAATGAATTTAATCACAACCGTTATTATTATTACAGTAACCCTATCCTCAATTCTAGCAGTCGTATCATTTTGACTCCCCCAGATAAACCCCGATGCAGAAAAGCTTTCCCCTTACGAGTGCGGATTTGACCCGCTAGGATCCGCCCGATTACCATTTTCCCTCCGATTCTTCCTAATCGCCATCCTATTTCTTCTATTTGATCTAGAAATTGCCCTTCTTCTCCCCCTCCCTTGAGGTGATCAACTTCACAACCCCACAGGAACATTCTTTTGAGCAACCACAGTTCTTATCCTTCTAACCTTAGGATTGATCTACGAATGAACCCAGGGGGGCTTAGAATGAGCAGAATAAGGGAGTTAGTCCAAAACAAGACCTCTGATTTCGGCTCAGAAAATTGTGGTTTAAGTCCACGACTCCCTTATGACACCAGTACATTTCAGCTTCAGTTCAGCATTTATTCTAGGACTAATAGGGCTAGCATTCCACCGCACCCACCTACTTTCTGCACTTCTATGCTTAGAGGGTATAATATTATCCCTATTTATTGCATTGGCCCTGTGAACACTACAATTTGAATCTACAAGCTTCTCTACCGCCCCCCTGCTTTTACTGGCCTTCTCCGCCTGCGAAGCGAGTACGGGCCTCGCACTTTTAGTGGCTACGGCTCGAACCCACGGGACTGATCGCCTACAAAACCTTAACCTCCTACAATGCTAAAAGTACTCATCCCCACAATTATATTATTCCCAACAATCTGATTAGTTTCCCCAAAGTGATTATGAACATCTACAATTACCCATAGTCTCTCAATTGCCCTTGTAAGCCTTACATGACTAAAATGAACATCCGAGACTGGCTGAGCCATATCTAATATGTACTTAGGCACAGATCCCCTATCAACCCCCCTATTAGTACTAACCTGCTGACTGCTACCACTAATAATTCTAGCCAGCCAAAATCACATTAATCCGGAGCCCATTAACCGACAACGTCTTTATATTACTCTACTCGCCTCGCTGCAAACCTTCTTAATCATAGCATTTGGGGCTACAGAAATCATTATATTTTATATTATATTTGAAGCTACACTTATTCCAACCCTAATCATCATTACCCGCTGAGGAAATCAAACTGAACGACTAAATGCGGGAACCTACTTCTTATTCTACACGCTTGCAGGTTCTCTGCCCCTCCTGGTTGCATTACTTCTACTTCAACAATCCACAGGGACCCTATCTATACTTGTAATTCAATACTCTCAACCACTTCTACTAAACTCCTGAGGTCATAAAATTTGATGAGCCGGCTGTCTTATTGCATTTCTAGTAAAAATACCACTATATGGCGTCCACCTATGACTCCCAAAAGCACACGTAGAAGCCCCTGTTGCAGGATCCATGGTGCTAGCAGCAGTACTATTAAAGCTAGGAGGGTACGGGATAATACGAATAATAATTATACTAGACCCCCTCTCAAAAGAATTAGTCTATCCATTTATCATTTTAGCATTGTGAGGAATTATCATAACAGGATCTATTTGTCTACGACAGACGGACCTTAAATCATTAATTGCCTACTCATCCGTCAGTCACATAGGACTTGTAGCAGGTGGCATTTTAATTCAAACCCCATGAGGGTTTTCAGGGGCAATTATCCTAATAGTCGCCCACGGTCTAGTATCCTCAATACTGTTCTGCTTAGCTAACACAGCGTATGAACGAACTCACAGCCGAACCATAATTCTGGCCCGAGGACTACAATTAATCTTCCCCCTAACGGCAGTTTGATGATTTATTGCCAACCTAGCCAACCTGGCACTCCCCCCTCTCCCTAATCTAATAGGAGAATTAATAATTATCACAACCCTATTCAACTGGTCCCCATGGACTATTGCTCTAACGGGAACAGGCACCCTAATTACAGCGGGCTACTCACTTTACATATTCTTAATATCTCAACGAGGCCCAACACCAAGCCACATCATAAAACTCCAGCCCTTCCACACCCGAGAACACTTGCTAATAGCCCTTCACCTAATTCCCGTAATTCTCCTTGTAACAAAACCAGAACTAATATGAGGTTGATGTTATTAGTAAGTATAGTTTAACTAAGATATTAGATTGTGATTCTAAAGACGGGGGTTAAAATCCCCTTACTCACCAAGGAAGGACAGAAATCAATAAGTACTGCTAATCCTTATGCACCGCGGTTAAAATCCGCGGCTTCCTCACGCTTCTGAAGGATAACAGTTCATCCGTTGGTCTTAGGAACCAAAGACTCTTGGTGCAAATCCAAGTGGAAGCTATGAACCCAACAACACTAATTATATCCTCCTCACTTATTTTAGTTATCACGATCCTCATTATCCCACTATTAACAACGCTAAATCCAGAACCACGCAAAATAGACTGAGCAAACACACATGTAAAAACCGCTGTCAGCACCGCATTTTTCATCAGCCTACTGCCACTAATAATATTTCTAGACCAAGGACTAGAAAGTGTTACCACAAACTGACACTGGATAAACACACATATATTCGACACGAACATTAGCTTTAAATTTGACCACTACTCCCTTATTTTTACACCCATTGCCCTCTACGTCACCTGATCTATTTTAGAATTTGCACTATGATATATACACTCGGACCCCAACATGAACCGGTTCTTTAAATATTTACTACTATTTCTAGTAGCAATAATTACGCTTGTTACTGCCAATAACATGTTTCAACTATTTATTGGCTGAGAGGGGGTGGGTATTATGTCATTCCTACTCATTGGCTGATGGTACGGACGAGCGGACGCTAATACAGCAGCCTTACAAGCTGTAATTTACAACCGAGTGGGGGACATTGGATTGATTTTGAGCATGGCCTGATTTGCAATAAACTTTAACTCTTGGGAGATCCAACAGATCTTTCTCCTATCAAAGAACTTTGATATAACAATCCCCCTGATAGGACTCATCCTAGCAGCAACAGGGAAATCGGCCCAATTTGGCCTACAACCATGGCTCCCCTCGGCCATGGAGGGCCCTACACCAGTGTCTGCCCTACTCCACTCTAGCACTATAGTCGTAGCTGGGATCTTTTTATTGATTCGCCTCCACCCCCTTATGGAAAATAATCAAACCGCATTAACAGTCTGCCTATGCTTAGGGGCTCTAACCACCCTATTTACAGCCACCTGCGCCCTAACCCAAAATGATATTAAGAAAATTGTAGCTTTCTCAACATCTAGCCAGTTAGGCCTAATAATAGTCACAATTGGCCTAAACCAGCCGCAACTCGCATTCCTTCACATTTGCACCCACGCCTTCTTCAAAGCTATGCTATTCCTATGCTCAGGGTCAATTATTCACAGCCTTAATGATGAACAGGACATCCGCAAAATAGGAGGCCTTCACAACCTGATACCGGCCACTTCAACCTACCTCACAATTGGTAGCCTAGCATTAACAGGAACCCCATTCCTTGCAGGCTTCTTTTCAAAAGATGCTATTATTGAAGCCCTAAACACCTCACACCTTAACGCCTGAGCCCTAATCCTTACACTTATCGCTACATCATTCACCGCAGTTTACAGCTTTCGAGTTGTTTTCTTTGTTACCATAGGGTCCCCCCGATTCCTCCCATTATCCCCTATTAATGAAAACAACCCATTAGTAATTAACCCCATTAAACGACTTGCCTGAGGAAGTATTATTGCAGGACTTATTATTACCTCGAACTTCCTACCTTCAAAAACACCTATTATGACAATGCCTTTGACCCTAAAAATAGCAGCCCTTATGGTTACTGTTATTGGACTGCTGGTGGCCATAGAACTTACGGCTCTGACTAACAAACAAGTTAAAATTACCCCCACAATACCTTGACACAACTTCTCAAATATACTAGGGTACTTCCCAACATTAGTTCACCGAATGCCCCCAAAACTCAACCTCATCCTGGGTCAGTCAGTCGCCAATAAGCTCGACCAAACATGATTTGAAATATCCGGGCCAAAAGGACTAACCTTAACCCAAATAATGATATCAAAAGTTATGAGCGATATTCAACGGGGAATAATTAAAACATACCTAACCATCTTCCTTCTAACAATGACCTTGGCCATTCTTTTAACAATCATCTAAACTGCACGAAGGGTCCCACGGCTTAATCCCCGAGTTAACTCCAACACAACAAGCAACGTCAAAAGCAAGACCCAAGCACAAATGACCAATATAGCACCCCCAAAAGAATATATAACAGCCACCCCCCCAACATCCCCTCGCAACATGGAGAACTCCTTTAACCCATCAATTATTACCCAAGAACCCTCATATCATCCCCCTCAAAACGCCCCGGCCATTAAAACTACCCCTAACAAGTAAATCAGGACATAACCTGCAACAGAGCGACTCCCTCAGGCCTCTGGAAAAGGCTCAGCAGCCAAAGCTGCTGAATAAGCGAATACCACAAGCATCCCGCCCAAATAAATTAAAAAGAGAACTAAAGACAAAAAAGATCCCCCAGAGCCAACTAAAATACCACACCCGACCCCCGCTGCTACCACCAAACCTAGAGCAGCAAAATAAGGTGTTGGATTAGAAGCAACAGCAATTAAACCCACAATCAAAGCCACCAGTAACATAAACATAAAATAGGTCATAATTCTTGCTCGGATTTTAACCGAGACCAATGACTTGAAGAACCACCGTTGTAGTTCAACTACAAGAACAATAATGGCAAGCCTACGAAAAACCCACCCTCTAATAAAAATCGCTAACGACGCACTAGTTGACCTACCGACACCGTCTAATATTTCAGTGTGATGAAACTTCGGGTCCCTTCTAGGACTATGTTTAATTACACAAATTCTAACGGGGCTATTCCTAGCTATACATTACACCTCAGACATTTCAACCGCATTTTCATCGGTAGCCCACATCTGCCGAGACGTAAACTACGGCTGACTTATCCGTAATATTCATGCTAACGGAGCATCATTCTTTTTCATCTGTATTTATATGCACGTCGCCCGTGGCCTATATTATGGATCATACCTCTATAAAGAAACCTGAAATATTGGTGTAGTACTACTCCTATTAGTAATAATAACAGCCTTTGTCGGCTACGTCCTTCCATGAGGACAAATGTCCTTCTGGGGGGCCACAGTAATTACAAACCTCCTTTCAGCAGTCCCCTATATGGGAGACACGCTTGTTCAATGAATCTGAGGTGGCTTTTCAGTAGACAATGCAACACTAACACGATTCTTCGCATTCCACTTCTTACTACCATTCATCATTGCCGCCGCGACGCTGCTCCACCTACTATTCCTCCACGAAACGGGATCAAACAACCCCGCCGGCCTAAATTCTGATGCCGATAAAATCTCTTTCCATCCATACTTTTCATACAAAGACCTCTTTGGATTCGTAATTATACTGCTAGCCTTAACATCATTAGCACTATTTGCCCCAAATCTACTAGGAGACCCAGACAATTTTACACCAGCCAACCCAATGGTAACTCCACCACACATTAAACCGGAGTGATATTTCCTGTTTGCCTACGCCATCCTACGATCTATCCCAAACAAACTAGGGGGTGTTCTCGCTTTATTGTTCTCCATTCTAATCCTAATAGTAGTCCCAATCTTACACACCTCAAAACAACGAGGACTAACATTTCGTCCAATTACCCAATTTTTATTCTGAACACTTGTAGCGGACATGCTAATTCTAACATGAATTGGAGGCATGCCTGTAGAACACCCCTACGTCATTATTGGCCAAGTAGCATCAATTCTATACTTTACACTCTTCCTTGTGCTAGTCCCACTAGCGGGATGAGTAGAAAATAAAGCACTAAAATGAGCTTGCCCTAGTAGCTTAGTATTAAAGCATCGGTCTTGTAATCCGAAGATCGGAGGTTAAATTCCCCCCTAGCGCCCAGAAAAGAGAGATTTTAACTCCCACCCCTGGCTCCCAAAGCCAGAATTCTAAATTAAACTATCTTCTGATAGTAACATGTATGTATTAGTACATACTATGTATAATATTACATAATGCATTAGTACTTACATATGTATTATCACCATTCATTTATTTTAACCTTAAAGCAAGTACTAACGTCTAAGAAAACACAAACCAAATTATTAAAACTCAGAAATAATTTATTCTAACCTGGGAAATAGATTAATCCCTTAAATATGGCACTCAAATTTTTCCTTGAATTACCCAGCTAAGATTTATCTTAAAATTATTAATGTAGTAAGAGACCACCAACTGGTTGATATAATTGCATACTATTAATGATAGAATCAGGGACACAAAATGTGGGGGTCGCACACTGTGAACTATTCCTGGTATCTGGTTCCTATCTCAGGTACATAATTTTATTTACTCCCCCCTCGGATAATTATACTGGCATATGATTACTGGTGTAATTACATACTCCTCGTTACCCAACATGCCGAGCGTTCTTTTATATGCATAGGGTTCTCTTTTTTAGGTTTCCTTTCACTTTGCATTTCAGAGTGCAAGCGCAAACAATATATTAGGGTTGAACTATTCCTTGCACGAGTTGAAGTAGGTTAATTATTAAATGACATAACTTAAGAATTACATATTAATATCTCAAGTGCATAACATATATATTACTTCTTCAACTTATCCTTATATATGCCCCCCTTTTGGTTTTTGCGCGACAAACCCCCCTACCCCCTACGCTCAACGAATCCTGTTATCCTTGTCAAACCCCGAAACCAAGGAAGGCCCGAGAACGTGCCAGCTAACGAGTTGAGATATGGATTAGCCATCCGCATTATATATATATACATGCACATTGCATTAACACATTTCACAAGTGCCCCAAATTTTAGCCTAAAATCTTCTACTAAAAATTTTATAAATTTCTCAATGCTAAAAAATTAAACATTTATAAC